CTTCTATCATAGGGATCAATTTCTAGTCGCATAGCTTCATAATAATTCTGTAAAGCTTCCGCATAATTTCCTTCGGATTGAGCCGACATCCGTTGCGGTCGTCTTCGATTCAAAGAATCTCCGTTCCAGAACCGTACGTGAGATTTTCATCTCATACGGCTCCTCCTTTTTTATGTGCATAATGAGAATAATACATGGAATCATCAAAAAAGATTGAAATAATTTCATTATGAACCGAACGGGGCTAGTGTTTTTACAAGAAATCTCTAACCAACCTTCCTGTAAAAGATCTTTTCTTAACATCAAGTATCTTGGTACTAGATAAAAATGATAACTCTAACAATTTCTTTGTTCTTAACACCCCTTAATTTCCGGGAATTAGTCACTTCAACAGTCTTCGATGGTTATACGGGTATCCAAAATACGAACGAGATGGATATTTGTTGGACCAACCATTCTTGTTAATCCCGATTCCGATAAAGAAAAGGTATAATTTATAACAAAGTTTTCGTATTGTTGATTCCTAAGCGTAGTGCTTCTTCCCCTATGCTGCCTATTGGTACTAGTGAAGTAGGGTTGACCTAACCCATAGGTGTAACCTTTCGCTCAATACTAGAATCTAAAATTGAAGCATCTGAGGCTGCATTAATCGGGGATACACGACAGAAGGAATTGTTTTATTTACAAACTTCACCTTCACAATAAGCGTAGATTTATTTCAATAATCTTTTTATTTCTCTCCCAAATAATGTATCTTTCTCCGAAGACTGAAATCGGTAAAGAAAAAAAACATCAAATCGCACCATCTCTGTAATAGGTGAATGCCTCTTTTTCTCCTGAAGTTGTCGGAATTATTCGTAATAAAATATTGGCTACAATTGAAAAGGTCTTATCAATAAAATTTCCATTTATCCGAGATCTGGGCATAGGTAGCAGTCCATTCTATAATTTCTTTTACTTACCTCTTGTGGGAAAATGATCCCACAAACAAAGAAATTGTACAGTACGAAATAACATAAAAATAAAAAAAAAAAATAGATCAATTGATTCGTTGTAATTCATTGTAAGTAAAAAGAATAACTATTGGAAAAAGATGGGAGCGCCATCTTCGCAAGAATGAAATGAATAGATATATATCTTTTTTTAACAGTTTTTCACAAAAAAAAATGATTTTTATCCCCCCCCTTGAAGGAAGGGTTTTTCTTTGATGAAAAGTTTTCTATATTTTTTTATAGTTAGAATTGACTGTACGTACCTATCAAAAAATCTAATATGAATGACTCACTATTCACTCGGTTTCTGGGCCATAATCATTATGTAGGAGAGATGGCCGAGTGGTTCAAGGCGTAGCATTGGAACTGCTATGTAGGCTTTTGTTTACCGAGGGTTCGAATCCCTCTCTTTCCGTACCTTTCACCTAATTCACCAATCTTATTAACAGCAATGTATCAAAGCAAATAACAATGGATACCATTATTCCAACGGTTAAGTTAGACCTTTCTTTTATTTTGATATAGATTCTTTATTCCTATGTTCCGCAGTACAGAAAATAAAATACTGGAAAGAGTAGACAACAGGGAATGAGAATCTCCCTAACCGATCCGTGATCCATGAATGGGAGAAAAATCCCCGTATCAAACTCCTTACTTTGGTGGGTCTTTTTGCTTAGGCGAAAAGGGAAAAATTGTCCGAACCCTTGTTTTATTGTTTTATTTTAATTAGGTTTAAGTCTGACGAGAATAATATTCTACAACCAGCAATTCATTTATTTTCAAACCGACCCATTGACTATCTATTATTTGATTGACTAATCCTTTATATTGGAATGGTTGAAGGGTCAAATGTTTTGGCAATTCCTCGGGGGGGGATGAATCAAGATAATTTTGAATCAGAGCTCTAGATTTTTGTTCATCCCTCGCTGTAATAATATCGTGGGGTTTGCAGCGATAACTTGGTATATCTACTATACGACCATTAACTAAAATATGTCTATGGTTAACTAATTGGCGGGCTTGGGGAATAGTTGAAGCCATACCCAATCGAAAAAGGATGTTATCCAAACGCATTTCAAGTAATTGTAGTAAAACCTGACCTGTTGACCCTTTGGCTTTTCCGGCAATACGAACGTATTTAAGTAATTGTCGTTCTGTAAGACCATAATGAAAACGCAATTTTTGTTTTTCTTCTAAACGAATACGATATTGAGATTTTTTACTGGAACGTGATTGGTTTCTAAGATCGCTTCCGGCTTTAGGCCTTTTACTAGTTAGTCCCGGTAAAGCCCCCAGACGGCGTATTTTTTTGAAACGAGGCCCTCTGTAACGCGACATAAAGACTCCTTATTTTATTGAAATTTCATAAATTAAAACTAAACTAAATGATAATAAATAAAGCGAAATCTACTAAAGTATTGTACCACAAAGACAAAGAATAATTAGATGAATTGTATAAATATCCGGACCTTATTGTATTTGTATATGTCTAAAAAAAACTAAAGATT